GAAGAATTAGCTAAAACTACCCCGGTTAATCCTCCTACAGTAAATAAGAAAACAAATCCAAATGCTCATAATATAGCTGGTCTATATGTTAATTGTGTTCCATGTAGTGTAGCTAATCAACTAAAAATTTTAATTCCTGTTGGTACAGCAATAATTATAGTAGCTGAGGTAAAATAGGCTCGAGTATCCACATCTATTCCAACAGTAAATATATGATGAGCTCAAACAATAAATCCTAATAATCCAATTGCTAATATAGCATAAATTATTCCTAAATTTCCAAATGTTTCCTTTTTACCTCTTTCTTGAGTAATAATATGTGAAATTATTCCAAATCCTGGTAAAATTAAAATGTAAACTTCAGGATGTCCAAAAAATCAAAATAAGTGTTGATATAAAATTGGGTCCCCACCTCCTGCAGGGTCAAAGAAAGATGTATTTAAATTTCGATCAGTTAATAATATAGTAATAGCTCCTGCTAATACTGGTAAAGATAATAATAATAATACAGCTGTAATTACTACTGATCATACAAATAAAGGTATTCGATCTAATGTAATACCTGGAGATCGTATATTAATTACTGTTGTAATAAAATTTACAGCTCCTAAAATTGAAGAAATTCCGGCTAAATGAAGAGAAAAAATTGCTAAATCAACAGAAGCCCCAGCATGAGCAATTCCTGATGATAGAGGTGGGTAAACAGTTCATCCTGTTCCAGCCCCATTTTCTACTATACTTCTAGAAATTAAAAGAGTTAAAGAAGGAGGTAATATTCAAAAACTTATATTATTTATACGAGGGAAAGCTATATCAGGGGCTCCTAATATTAACGGTACTAATCAGTTTCCAAATCCTCCAATTATAATAGGTATAACTATAAAAAAAATTATAATAAATGCATGAGCAGTTACAATAACATTATAAATTTGATCATCTCCAATAAAAGCTCCTGGATGTCCTAATTCAGCTCGAATAAGAATACTTAATGAAGTTCCGACTATTCCAGCTCAGGCTCCAAAAATAAAATATAAAGTTCCAATATCCTTATGATTTGTTGAAAATAATCATTGTCGCGATTAAATGGCTGAAGTTTAGGCAATAAATTGTAAATTTATTTATGGGAAATATCTCTTTAATCAGGCTTTATAGTCAATAATGATATTAGACTGCAATTCTAAAGGAATAAATAATTTATTAAAGCTTAAGAATTAAAAGATTAATACAAATATTTTCAGCTTTGAAGGCTATTAGTTTATTTAACTTAAATTCTTATAAAATTATATAAAATATTAAAATTATTAATAATCCTCCAATAGAAATAAAATTTAAAATTAAACTTATAGATGAAATTTTTATATTGTATGTATTTTTTAATATTCATGTATTTTTTTGATAATTTAATATAAAAATTCTATATGATAATCGCAAATAAAAATATAAAGTAATTAATGTTAAACAAACAGAAACAGTTAAAATAAATAGTTGATTTATACTAGTTAAATTTTGAATTACTAATCATTTTGGTAAAAACCCTAAAAATGGGGGCAATCCTCCTAAAGACAATAAATTTAAAAAAATTAAAAATTTAATAATTGGATTTATTATTGAAATGTTAAAAATTTGATTAAAATAAAATAATTTAAAATTATTAAATATTATAATAATTGAAATTGATAGTAAAGAATATAATAAAAAATAAGTTATTCATAATAATTCATTATTTATTATTGCTAATAGTATTCACCCTAAATGATTAATTGATGAAAAAGCCATTAATTTACGAATTGATGTTTGATTTAATCCTCCTAATGACCCAATTAATATTGATAAAATAATTGATATTATAAAAAAATTATAACAAAAATTATATGAAATTAATATTAAAGGTGCAATTTTTTGTCAGGTTATTAAAATTAACCCATTAATTCAAGATAATCCTTCTATAACCTCAGGAAATCAAAAATGAAAGGGGGCAGCCCCTCTTTTTAATATTAATGTTGATAAAATTAAAATTTCGTTTAATCTATAAAATTGTGAAAGATTATTATTAAAAAAAAATATTAAAATAATAATAGCAAATAATAAAATTGAAGAAGCAAATGCTTGGGTTAAAAAATACTTTAATGAGCTTTCTGAGGTTAATAAATTTTTTTTATTATCATTTATTAGGGGGATAAATGATAATAAATTAATTTCTAACCCTATTCAAGCTCCTAATCAAGAATTTGAAGAAATTGTAACTAAAGTTCCAAATATTAAAGTAATAATAAAAATATTGTTTGAAATTTTTTTAATTAAAAAGAAAAGGATTATAACCTTTATAAGTGGGGTATGAACCCAATAGCTTAATTAGCTTATCTTTTTATATTTTAGTGTACGATGCACAATAGATTTTGATTCTTTTGGAAACAGTTTAATTCTGTTAAATATAATGAATGAAATTATAAATTTCATGATTTACCCTATCAAGGTAATCCTTTTTATCAGGCAATTCATT